TCGTATGTTCTCCGTTACTTGTATGGATAAGGCCTATGTTGTAGAGTATATAACTTCTATCGTAGGGATCAATTTCTAGTCGCGTAGCTTCATAATAATTCTGTAAAGCTTCCGCATAATTTCCTTCGGATTGAGCTGACATCCGTTACGGTCGTTCATTCTACTCAAAGAATCCCCGTTCCAGAACCGTACATGAGATTTTCACTTCATACGGCTCCTCCCTTCTGTGCATAATAATACTAAGCAAATCCACTGAATAAAAAAAAGGGAAATATTCTCATTATGAACGAACAGGGACTAGTGTTTTTGCAAGAAATTTCTAGCCAACCCCCCCTGCAAAAGGTCTTTTCTTAACACCAAGCGTGTTGGCAATAGATAGAAAAGGTAACTCCAACAATTTATTTGTCCTCAACGCCCCCTATTTCCAGGAATTAGTCACTTCAACAGCCTTCGATGGTTATATGGGTATCCAAAGTACGAACGAGATGGATGTTGGTTTTCCCAACCATTCTTGTTAGTCCCGATCCTGATCAGGAAAGGGGAGAATTTTTAACAAAGTTTTTTGTGTTGTTGATTCCTAGATGTAGTGCTTCTTCCCCTATGCCACCTAATTGGTACTAGTGAAGTAGTATTAACCTGTAATCCAGAACCTATAGGCTAACCTTTCGCTCAAGACTAGAATCAAAAATTGAAGCATATGAGGTTGCATCAACCGAGGATACACGACAGAAGGTATTGTTCTCGGTTTCCCCAAACTTCACCTTCAACAAGCGTAGGTTTTTTTTTTCAAAAAAAAAAACAATTTTCTTTCTATTTCTATCCGGAAGCGTGTGCCCTTCTCGTAAGACTGAGAAAAAAAAAAAAAAGAATCAAATCGCACCATCTCTGTAATAGGTAAATGCCTCCTTTTCTCCTGAAGTTGTCGGAATTATTCGTAATAAGATATTGGCTACAATTGAAAAGGTCTTATCAATAAAATTTCCATTTATCCGCGATCTCGGCATAGGTAACAATCCATTCGATAATTCTTCTCATTACCTCTCGTGGGATAAAAAATCCCACAAACAAAGGAATCGTACAGTACAAAATACCATAAAAGCGGACCCATTCTAAAAAAAAACGTGCGGAACCTATACTCAAATTGTTCCCTTTTGACAGGAATCAATAGGAAATCTTTGAATCCGATTGGACTTCATTTAAAAAAAGTAGTATATGGATATAGTAAGGAGTATAGTAATTAACAAAACTATTCTATTAGCCTTTTAGCGAAGTTATAAGGAAGAATCTAGGAATTTTTTCTACAGATTATGAAAATTTGAGAAGTTTTGATTGGATTAGGATTCACGGAACAAAAAGAATCAAATAATCACTCTTTCTATGATTCAAATAGAATAAGCACCCCCTTTTTGCTTATTTGCATAGCGTGTATACACCAAAGTATACAATCGAAATAGAAAAATCCGCGGTTTCATTCATGAATTTGTAATCGAGCTGTAAGAAGTTTTCGTTGAGAAATCTTCAACGGATAAGGGGTTTTTTGAATTCCTATCTAACCGGAGTCAAGTAAGTATTAATCTAATCACGTCTAAATAGAATCATATTCTAAAATATATGGGTCGGGCGACCCGTTCCAATTCAGTGTTTAATCCGGTACCATTCTAAACATCAGAATCATAAAAAGAGGGGGTCGTCGTCTTGACAAAACAAACTTGACTCAATATAGCTTTTTTTTTTTTCATTTTATTGTTATAATCGATTGGTCATACCTATACCGTAAAAAAAAAGAATACTGCAATATTCTAAATGAAATGGATCGCTATTCACCCGTTTTATGGGTAATAATCATAATAATAAGATTATGTAGGAGAGGTGGCCGAGTGGTTCAAGGCGTAGCATTGGAACTGCTATGTAGGCTTTTGTTTACCGAGGGTTCGAATCCCTCTCTTTCCGTATCTTCACCTACATTACGAATCTTATCGCTTGCACTGTATCAAATAAAAATGAGGACTATTATTCGAACCGTTAAACCAGCCCTCTCTTTATCTTTGATATCGATTCACTATTCCTAATTGTATTCTAATTGTAATTGCCTGTGGTACGGAAAATACTGGAAAGAGTAGAGTATTCAGGGCATAAAAAATTCCCCCGATCCATTTAAGATAAGTGAATTTAAGATAAGTGAATGGAAGAGGAGAAAAAGGGGAAAAATTCACCGCACCCTTGTTTGGTATTTTAATTAGGTTCAAATCTGACGAGAATAATATTCTACGACTAGCAACTCTTTTATTTTCAAACCAACCCACTCACGATCTATTATTTGATTGACTACTCCTTTATACTGGGAGGAGTCAAGAATCAAATGTTTTGGTCTTGGTAACTTCCATTTCCGATTCCGATGAGGGGATGAATCAAGAGAATTTTGAATCAACGCTCTGGATTTTTGTTCATCTCTTGTCGTAATAATATCTCGGGGTTTACAGCGATAACTTGGTATATCTAC